AACATTTGACTTCGTACCACGCACGTATTTAGTCGCACACTTAAAAGAAAACCCAAAAAGTCAATGGGCTGATTTGGTGATCGATTGATATAGATTCTTCTTGGTTGCAACCATAGAGAAAAAGTACATTGCCAGAGATTGACAAAGTAATATTTCCATTTAGTCATCAGAAAAAATGTACCCCTTGAAGCCAGAATCCATTTTCCTTGATACCTAACATAATGCAGAAAAGGATCTTTGAAGAACCAAAGTATAACCCGAAAATGCTTAGTAAATACTTTTACAAAATCTTCTGACTTTCGGTAGAAATAGACTCGTGCAAGAAGGGCGCCGTAAGATGTTGATCGTAAATGAGAGGATTGGTTCCGGAGAAAAACGAAGATGGATTCGCATTCCCACACATAGGAATTATATAAGAACAAAAAGAATCTTTTATTCGGATTTTGTGAAACAGATCTCTCTAGAGTAATAACACTATTACAATACTCATAAAGAAAGAATCGCAATAAATGCAAACAGGAAGTATCTTTTACCCAGTAATGAATAGTTTGAACCAAGATTTCCAAATGTATGGGGTGGGGTATCAATATATCTAAGACATAATTTAAATGTGAAAGTTTGTCCTCTAAAAAAGGAAATATGGAATGAATTGATCGTAAATTTTGATATTTTTTTCGTTCTTTTCCTTCGAAGGAAGAGAGCAATCGCATAGAAAATGGAATTTCCGCAATAGCTGCAAATCCCTCCGAGATCCGTTGAGAATACAAATTGTTCTTGGGCACAAAAAATTCATTTTTGTTAGAATCATTAAGAGAAAGAATCAAATGATTCTGTTGATACATTTGAATAACTAAACGTTTTACAATCAGTAAACTGTATTTTGTGTCATACCCCCTTTTTTTATTTGACAACAAAAGGGACCTGTTCAAATCTAAATCCTGATCATGTACAAGTGCATAAATATATTCCTGAAAGATAAGTGGATATAAAAAGTATTGCCAAGATCTATCTAGTTCTAAATATCCTCGGAATTCCTCCATTTAAAATGAGATCGGAAACAAAAAGAAAGGTAGAGGGTTTCGGAAGTTATAAAATGATACATAGTGCGATATAGTCAAAACAAGGTATTATAGTAAAAAATAATAGATAGATACCTCGGAAATAGGTAAACTCATCAACGGACTCTCTATCTTTTTTCCATCTAATTGGTTTCTTTCTTTATAGTTATAGGATAAGAAGATGGTTAGAAATCCTTTATTTTTTCAACCCAATCGCTCTTTTGATTTTGGAAAAAAAGTATCCTTATCAATATACTGTTTCTTCTACACATTCATCTCCATTTTCTTTTGTAATCAAATGGAAAATGGTTAGTTAATAGTTAGGATTCACTAAGGATCTGTAATCCATTCCTGGAACAGCCTTTCCCGCATCAGTCACTAATCTATTTTTAACATTTAATTAGGGCGGTTAATCGTTCCAATTAAGAACATAAGCTCGTTGCTTTTTTCCCTCTAATTAGAGCCATAAGGCTCGATCCCTGTATCCAATCGACCCAATTTTGAATTCATTTCGTTCTAAAAATTCAACCAAAGTTTTTGTACCGATCTAATAAGAACGAAATTTTTGCAAAATTCTCCATTGATACGACATGCTCTTTTTTCCATTCATTCCTTTCAGGATCAGTCGTGGTCTTACAAATTCTACCGATGGTGTGGACGAATCCCTTACTTCATCCAAATGTGTAAAAGACCCTAGCCGCACTTAAAAGCCGAGTACTCTACCGTTGAGTTAGCAACCCAAAGAGAGTATACTATGTAGATACAATCGAGATCAAAAAAAAAAAGAAATTAGACAAGACAACCAAAGCATTGAATTAGCAAAAAATCTAAAAAAAGTAAGTTTGATAATCTAATAAAAAGCAGATCAACTGACAATACAAGAAATTTCAAAATAAAAAAATGATAGACCACTCCTTAGATATTCTCATTCATTCCATTCTATATATATATAGATTTTCCTTTTCATTTTTTTTATAACGAATCTTTGAATAAAGTAAGAAACAAAAACTGTGTTTTGTATGTAGGACAAAAAAATAGAAAAAAACTGGACCCATTTACACTTGAATTATATTTGTTCATTACACTCTTGTCAATATGTCTGTTAAAAAAAAAAAAAAGAAATAATAGAAATTTAATTGAAAATTAAAGATAATAAAAGAATCAATTGAACAAATAAAAAAAGAACTTGTGTTGGATTGGCACTATCTAAATAAGGTACATGATTAGAAAGGAATGGCGATAAAAATAAAAAATAAGTCGAAAAAAGATCAATAACTATACGTCAAATAATTCATTCTTTTTTTAGTATAGTTCCAAGGAAAACCTTCTAGTTTAAAGGAATGTTGGAATTGTCTATTGCTAGATCCAATTCCTACCGTGAGTGACTTGGTCAATATAACTTTCTTCATTTGTTCACTTGATCTTTTTTCTAGACATATCAATATAGAACAAAAAAAGATGTGAATAATAAAGAAAAGGTTCTATTAAACCATATACGACTCGTTCAAGTCTCTTTCTTGTTGTATTTCATTAAGTGAATTTCATTTCATTAGGGCGAAGCTCTTTAAAAACCGCTGCCTTCTTTAAAATATCATAAACAGTTCCGGTAGGTTGAGCGCCCCTTTCCAGAAAATAGAGAATAGCGGGAACGTTTAAAAAAGTTTGATTCTTTATCGGATCATAAAAACCAACTTTTCGAAGATCTCTTCCTTCCCTTCGGGACCGAGCATCAATTGCAACAATTCGATAGACGGCTTATTGGGATAGATTATATGAATAATACCCCCCTAGAAACGTATAAGACGTTTTCTCCTCGTACGGCTCAAGAAAAATGATTTGTGATTCTTCTTTTTTTTCAAGTTGTGTAGATAGAAAATTAGAATGGCAAATAGATCCATCATAAAATGAATTAGACTAAGAATTAAGTCCCCGTTTGCTCTCATTCTTCTTTCCGGAAAAAACCATTTGCACTCATAACTCAAGTTGAATAACTCTAAAATAGCTCAAAAGAAACATTTCATTTATTGAGTGGTCTCTAGCCCCCCCCTTTGTCTGGCTTATTTAACCTCTATTGGAATTCTTCATTCTAATCCAGTTGTTGATACAATTGAGAATGAAAAGGGCATTTCCTTGTTTCGGAATCTCTTTGCTTTGAATCGTTAGGTTTATACATTACTTCGTTGATCTTTAATCCTTTCAAAATGGCAGCAACATACCCTTTTTGTGATTGTTTATCAAAAAAAAGAATCATACAAACGCTTGATTCTCTCACGATATACTTTTTATCGAAAAGGTTTTATCGATTCCAACAAAATTGACTTTTTGGTTGGAAACTAGGATTGGATCCTTTCGATTTATCTGTCAAAAATATAATATACTTACGAAGTTGTTCTAATTTATTGATTCACACTAACCCTGGATTCTTGCTCTTAAGAAATGAATCAAGACTTTCTACTCGAGCTCCACCATGAATTAACTATAACCCCCCCAAAAGCGTGAGTTCTAGTCTAACGGAACAGGAGGTGTCGAGCCAAGAGCACCTTTTTCTATAGAAAATGGTGGATAGAAAAATCCACACTAGATCATGTCCTTCAAGTCGCACGTTGCTTTCTACCACATCGTTTCAAACGAAGTTTTACCATAACATTCCTCAAATTTTGAACCGGTATAAAAGTGATTCAATTATAGAATCATGAATAGTCATTGGTTTAGTCGGTACATAGAAATCTATACTTTTTTCTATATTAAAATAAAAAAAAATCGATTCTATTTTTTACATTAATACATTAAATAATATACGGATAGAATTGAATTAATAGATTTTTCGATATCTATTTTTTTTTTTAGAATAATAGGCGTATAGGGTTCTAAATAGAAATTCGAAATAGAATGAATGATTTATTTCAAAAAAAGCGATAGATAGCTATATCGAAATTATAACTTGGAAAAACAAATCTGATTTTTTTCACAAAAACCGTCAACCCTTCTTACTGAGATCAAGGGTTATGTTATCTAGATAAGATCGATAAGATAGGATCCTCATTTTATATTTTATACGTTACGTATTTCTTTTCGGGTTCAATTCATTTTCCATTAAGGTGAATAGAGTGTCTGCATCACCCTGACTTTCAACCATTACATAAATTGAGACTGTTTTATTTGTGTTTATTTGTGATTTTATAACGAACAAAATACGAAATACCTCAAAATGGAGTTTCAAAAAACACACGTTACGGATGTATTTTGATAATGAATTCGATTCTAAATGAGATTCGGGTAGATATTCAAATTGACACCTTTTGTTGTTGATTAACTCCTATGTACTTCCCCCAATCCCGTCGGGAGTCATAACCCCCCCCCGAAAAGAAGCACCCGTTTTTACAATATCATAAACCTAGGTACAAAACGACACAGACCTAAATCAAATATTTGTTCTTCCTTGTTATTTTACCTCAACACGGTTCGCATAGGAACTTTAATCGCATCTTTGAGAATATTAAGAGTCTAGAAAATGGAGATAGAAATACACACACGACAGAAGTAACTCAACCCCTTACATAGAAAGAGGTATATGTCCGTCTAACCCTTTTAATGTAAAGAAAAAAAAGAATCCATTATCCTATCCTGCCTGCATTAGATCCCAATTAGATTGAGTTTTTATGTGTTGTGAACTCAATTCCATTTGTGAAAAAGATAGAATGCGGGTGCTCTGGGACGGAAGGATTCGAACCTCCGAATAGCGGGACCAAAACCCGTTGCCTTACCACTTGGCCACGCCCCACTTCGATTTCAAATCTAGAATAATATTCTTATTGATTGTTCGTCAATTCCAGCCCAAACATGGATAGAATCCAGTCAATTGTTATTAGGATTTTAACACGTGTATATATAGAATGAAACTCAATTTCTTGATCATTACATACAATTCAATTAAGATAATGT